TGAATGTCTACGGGGTGGACTTGATTTTACTAAGGATGATGAAAACGTAAATTCACAACCATTTATGCGTTGGAGAGATCGTTTCTTATTTTGTGCCGAAGCAATCTTTAAAGCGCAAGCCGAAACGGGTGAAATTAAAGGACATTACTTGAATGCAACTGCGGGTACATGTGAAGAAATGATCAAAAGAGCGGTATTTGCCAGAGAATTGGGAGTTCCTATCGTAATGCATGACTACTTAACTGGGGGGTTCACCGCAAATACTAGCCTGGCTCATTATTGCCGCGACAATGGTCTACTTCTTCACATCCATCGCGCAATGCATGCAGTTATTGATAGACAGAAAAATCATGGTATGCATTTTCGTGTACTAGCTAAAGCATTACGTATGTCTGGCGGAGATCATATTCACGCTGGTACAGTAGTGGGTAAACTGGAAGGGGAACGTGAGATGACTTTGGGTTTTGTTGATTTGTTACGTGATGATTTTATTGAAAAAGATCGAAGTCGTGGTATTTTTTTCACTCAAGACTGGGTCTCTATGCCAGGTGTTCTGCCCGTGGCTTCAGGGGGTATTCATGTTTGGCATATGCCTGCCCTAACCGAAATCTTTGGAGATGATTCCGTACTACAGTTTGGTGGAGGAACTTTAGGGCACCCTTGGGGAAATGCACCCGGTGCAGTAGCTAATCGGGTGTCTTTAGAAGCATGTGTACAAGCTCGTAATGAGGGACGTGATCTTGCTCGTGAAGGTAATGAGATTATTCGTGAAGCTGCCAAATGGAGTCCTGAGCTAGCCGCTGCTTGTGAAGTATGGAAAGAGATCACATTCGAGTTCGAACCAGTGGATACAGTGGATAAGCCAGAGAAAGAGACAAAATAAGCGCGTATAATTTAGCAATTGCTGTTTGTTCTCCTAATTGATTGCAATGAAACTTGGCCCAATCTTTCTTTTCCTCAAAAAAAGAAAGATTGGGCCGAATAAAAAGAAAGACATCTTATACTAATCCTATAATACTAATCCTATAATACTATGAACTATGAGGGTCTTTGTGTATTTGCATATATCTTTTATATGTACAGACCTTACGATAGATATACAATACGATATACAAGTATATACAAAATATAAACATAAGAAGATAAGATCGAAGGAAGACTAAACAACTTATCTATTCTATTCTTTATTGTTGGATCCATAGGCTGAATTATGGATCCTTGGGATTGGATTGGTGGATCATTTTATATTCCTTAGTTTCAGGCCATAGATCAAGCCAAGGGAAGGATCCCTTCTACCCCTATCCTGTATATTGTCTTTTTCGTTCCCTGTTGTAATAGAAACTCATTTTCTTATTTGACTATATGACACGAGATTCTACGAGACGAGAATTCATTTTTAATTTATGGGAAGAAACAACTATGTATCTTTTTGATGAGAATTGAGAGTTTTACATGAGAGAAACCTGTCTTTATATATCTTTTTTTGAGGAAAAGATTCTATCATAATATTGAAATGATTCACCAGATTCCTCAAAAGGAGATCTTTTCAATACTCGCTCGTTTTTCATTAACAATCTTAATGATTGGATCATAATCATATGCTTCATTTGAATTCTGATGAGAAAGAAAAAGAAAGAAAAAAGAATATAGTAAAATGATTTTTTATTCATCGAATGACTATTCATCTATTAGTATTAGGTTTTCATAAAATAGGGGGCGGAAAGAATCTATGGAAAAATGTTGGTTCAATTCGATGTTGTCTAACAAGAAGTTAGAACATAGGTGTGGACTAAGTAAATCAATGGATAGTCTTGATGCTCTTGGACATACCAGTGGAAGTGAAGAAACTATTCTAAATGATGCGGAGAAAAAGATTACTAGTTGGCACAGTTCTAGTTTCAGTAATATTAATTATCTAAATTATTTATTTGATAGCAGGAATTTTTGGAGTTTGATCTCTGATCATACTTTTTTAGTTAGAAATAGTAATGGTGACACTTATTCTGTATATCTTGATATTGAAAATCAGATTTTTGATATTGACAATGCTAGTTCTTCTTTGAGTGAACTAGAGATTCTTTTTCCTAGTTATTTGAATAGTGGATCTAATAGTAGTAATTACTACTATTATTATTCCATGTATGATACTCAATCTAATTGGAATAATCACATTAATAGTTGCATTGATAGTTATCTTCGTTTTGAAATCAGTCTTAAGAGTGACATTTACAGTGGTATCGACAGTTACATTTCTAGTTTCATTTGTACGGAAAGTATAAGTAGTATTGAAAGTGGAAATTCTAGTATCAAAACTAGTAGCAGTTATTTCAATATAAGAGAAAGATCTAATGATTTCGATATAAATACAAAATACAAGCAGTTATGGGTTCAATGTGAGAATTGTTATGGATTAAATTATAAAAAATTTTTTAGTTCAAAAATGAATATTTGTGAACACTGCGGATATCATTTGAAAATGAGTAGTTCAGATAGAATTGAACTCTTTATTGATCCTGGCACTTGGGAGCCTATGGATGAAGATATGGTCTCTATGGACCCCATTGAATTTCATTCAGAGGAGGAACCCTATATAGATCGCATCTCTTTTTATCAAAGAAAAACGGGTTTAACTGAAGCTGTTCAAACGGGCGTAGGTCAATTAAATAGTATTCCCATAGCAATTGGAGTTATGGATTTTCAGTTTATGGGAGGTAGTATGGGATCTGTAGTAGGTGAGAAAATCACCCGTTTGATCGAGTATGCTACTAATCGATCTCTACCTGTCATTATTGTGTGTGCTTCTGGAGGAGCACGCATGCAAGAAGGGAGTTTGAGCTTGATGCAAATGGCTAAAATATCTTCTGCTTCATATGATTATCAATCAAAGAAAAAGTTATTCTATGTATCAATCCTTACATCTCCTACAACTGGCGGAGTTACAGCAAGTTTTGGTATGTTGGGAGATATCATTATTGCTGAACCTAATGCCTACATTGCTTTTGCGGGTAAAAGAGTAATTGAACAAACATTGAAAAAGACAGTACCCGACGGTTCACAAGCGGCTGAGTATTTATTCCATAAGGGCTTATTCGACCCGATTGTACCACGTAATCCTTTAAAAGGTGTTCTGAATGAGTTATTTCAGCTACATGGTTTCCTTCCCTTGAATCAAGATTCAAAAAAGATTTGAAAAAAGATTGAAATTCTTCATTTTCAAATGGAAGTATAGCACTAGCTTCAGTTCTTTTTCTTTGTAGCGAATAAGCATTTAGTTCATTCTAATGAAAAAAACAAGACTAAGAAGATGGTGTTTTCTTTGGGTACATCAGTTATAAGTGTAGTAAGAGTCAAAAGTTTTGGATAATGACTTTTTGCCCCGGATCCTTTTTTTATTCTACCTCTCTTCCTGATTAGGAATAAGCATCCCTCTATCGACAAGATAAAAAAGAATTTCTTTCTCCTTCCGAGAAATCCGGGAAAGAAAAATAAGATATGAAATAAAAAGAAAGAAGAAATCTCAAATCAAATAAAGAAAATAGAAATATTCAAATAACAAATAAGAAGAATATAGAAGTTCTTTCTTTTTAGCGAGAACCCCCGTTTTTCACTAGGAATCCCTTTTTGTTGAATAAGATTGGTTAAAGTCGGGAACTCATAAGAAACTCTTTTCTATCTTTCCTTTCAAAACAAAAAAGGTGTTTTGAAAGGAAAGATAGAAAGACGATGAAGATAAGGATGGGAGAAGAAGAATCCAATTTCTGAAAGCGGATTCTCATACATATTCGTGTAGAAAGAGGAATAGGTACACTTCATTTAGTTCTACATTCGTTATTTATTCTGAAATACTTCATATTAAGATTATCTTAATATTCTTTCTAATAGATAGACTTATCATAAGATATCTTTATAATTATAATTTAGAATTATAATAGGTACAAATATGAAATCGAGGTACCCATTCTATGATAGATTTGAACTTTCCCTCTATTTTTGTTCCTTTAGTGGGCCTAGTCTTTCCGGCAATCGCAATGGCTTCTTTATCTCTTTATGTCCAAAGAAATAAGATTGTTTAAATATGATGGGACCAAATCTCATCAATTTCTTGAAACACTGGATCATCATACAGATACTCTTTTAATGTAATATGGTAGGATATATGATATGTGGCCTTTCCGAAAACAAATAGTTGTTTTGTTATGTATGCCGATGCATAATATACGCATTAATGCGTGTATATGCGATTATAGCTTAATCAATTAAATGATTAAATTCAAAATGATCATCAGCAAATATTTTTTGAAAAATATTTGAAATAGAAACTCAATGTATCTAACCAATTATTCCTAAAGGTTCCCGTCGGAATGCTGCTAGTTGATGAAAGTTACTTCGGGATCAAGCAATAAAAATCGAGTCAAATCCATTTGAGTTATTCTCTCAATTCCAATCGAATGCAACTGGATCTAGTATAGTATGAACTGGCGATCAGAACATATATGGATAGAACTTATAACGGGGTCTCGAAAAACAAGTAATTTTTGCTGGGCCTGTATCCTTTTTTTAGGTTCACTAGGATTCTTAGTGGTTGGAACTTCCAGTTATCTTGGTAAAAATCTGATATCCGTATTTCCGTCTCAGCAAATTCTTTTTTTCCCACAAGGGATCGTGATGTCTTTCTATGGGATCGCAGGTCTATTCATTAGTTCTTATTTGTGGTGCACAATTTCATGGAATGTAGGTAGTGGTTATGACCGATTTGATAGAAAAGAAGGGATAATGTCCCTTTTTCGTTGGGGATTTCCTGGAAGAAATCGTCGTATCTTCCTTCGTTTCTTTCTGAAAGATATCCAATCAATCAGAATGGAGGTGAGAGAGGGTCTTTTTCCTCGCCGTGTCCTTTATATGGAAATCAGGGGCCAAGGAGCCATTCCCTTGACCCGTACTGATGAGAATTTGACTCCACGAGAAATTGAACAAAAAGCTGCCGAATTGGCCTATTTCTTGCGCGTACCCATTGAAGTATTTTGAAATGAACTGAAGAATAAATCTCAGCATGAGAGAAGGAACTTAATACATCTCAAAAGCAGGAGGACGTATATGGACTAAGAAAATATAATAGAACTAATGAAATAAAATAGATTAAAACTATTTGTACACAAGAACTATTTTGTATACACATGGCGTCCAGCTTCATTCTTTATACTAGTAAAAAGAAAAGAGTCTAATAAGTATAGATTCATCAAATATCCTAACATTTCTTTTCTTTTCGTAAAACATAATTCCTCTTTTTAGGCCTTTGAATTGATACCCTATCCCCGCGCTGCGGTTAGACAGTGAAATCTTTCGAAATAGAAAGAAAAGAATTAAAGGATCCGGTAGGTTTCGTCTTTAAATCCAAATTATATTCGTTAGTTCAAATGGGTTTTCGAGTCTTCATCGAAAGGAAGAAATGAAGAGGAAATCGGTTACAATTTGCCTAATTGAGATCTCTGGAATATGGAAAGAATATTTACTTCTTTTTTTTTCATTCGAAAAGGGCCCTTCTTCTATGTTCTATTCTAGATCCAAAGACTCAATTCTGACACAAAAACAAAAATAGGAAAAGAACCATAGGTTCGATACCTTGTTCTTGTTAGAGTTATAGGCTCTTGTTATATAATTCGTGCTTCATAGAAATCTCAGATAGAATCGACGAATGAAACAGGTTCATTAACAATTCACATCACGGATACAGAATGAAAAAAAAGAAAGCATTGGCTTCCCTCCCATATCTTGTGTCTATACTCTTTTTGCCCTGGTGGGTTTCTCTCTTATTTAAGAAATGTCTAGAAACTTGGGTTCTTAATTGGTGGAATACCAGGCAATCCGAAATCCTTTTGAATGATATTCAAGAGAAAAATGTTCTAGAGAAATTTATGGAATTAGAAGAACTATTCCTGTTGGACGAGATGATAAAGGAGTACTCGGAGACACATATGCAAAGGCTTCGTATAGGAATGCACAAGGAAACAATACAATTGGTCCAAAGACACAATGAATCTCATTTCCATATCATTTTGCATTTCTCTACAAATCTAATCTGTTTCGCTATTCTAAGTGGTTATTTTTTTCTGGGTAATGAAGAACTTTTCATTCTAAATTCTTGGATTCAGGAATTTCTCTATAACTTAAGTGATACAATCAAAGCTTTTTCGATTCTTTTAGTTACTGATTTATGGATCGGATTTCACTCGACCCATGGTTGGGAACTAATGATTGGTTCGATCTACAACGATTTTGGATTGGCTCAGAATGATCAGATTATATCTGGTCTTGTTTCCACTTTTCCAGTGATTCTAGATACAATTGTGAAATATTGGATCTTCCATTTTTTAAATCGTGTATCTCCTTCGCTTGTAGTAATTTATCATTCAATGAATGAATAATTCATTAGATCTTTTGATATCAATCAAATCAGAATCTTTCTTCATGTATAAATAAATCATTTTTCATCTTACTTATTCTTTATACTTCTACCTTTTCAATTCAAGGTATTCATACTATATTCCACCAGTACAATTCTTTCAGTACAATCAATACAATGGCAAACTTGTGGATAGGGAATTCTACTAGTTACCTATCAAATTTATTGTAGAAATTCCGGGGATCAATGATTGGACCATGCAAAATAGAAAGACTTTTTCTTGGGTAAAAGAACAGATGACTCGATCCATTTATGTATCGATCATGATATATGCAATAACTCGAGCATCTATTTCAAATGCATATCCCATTTTTGCGCAGCAGGGTTATGAAAATCCACGAGAAGCAACTGGGCGAATTGTATGTGCCAATTGCCATTTAGCTAATAAGCCCGTGGATATTGAAGTTCCGCAAGCTGTGCTTCCTGATACTGTATTTGAAGCAGTTGTTCGAATTCCTTATGATATGCAACTTAAACAAGTTCTTGCTAATGGTAAAAAGGGAGCTTTGAATGTAGGAGCTGTTCTTATTTTACCTGAGGGATTCGAATTAGCCCCCCCCGATCGTATTTCTCCCGAAATGAAAGAAAAGATGGGCAATCTTTCTTTTCAGTGTTATCGTCCTAATAAAAGAAATATTCTTGTGATAGGTCCTGTTCCCGGTCAGAAATATAGTGAAATCGTATTTCCTATTCTTTCCCCCGACCCTGCTACGAAAAAAGACGTTCACTTCTTAAAATATCCCATATATGTAGGTGGGAACAGGGGAAGGGGTCAGATTTATCCTGATGGTAGCAAGAGTAACAATACAGTTTATAATGCTACATCTTCTGGTATAGTAAGCAGAATAGCACGTAAAGAAAAGGGGGGATATGAAATAACCTTAGTTGATGCCTCAGAAGGACGTCAAGTGGTTGATATTATACCTCCAGGACCAGAACTTCTTGTTTCAGAAGGTGAATCCATCAAGCTTGATCAACCATTAACAAGTAATCCAAATGTAGGAGGTTTTGGTCAGGGAGACGCAGAAATAGTGCTTCAA